GTGCTTTTTAAATATATGTATAAAAAGAACATATTTCATTTAGCTTCTTCATGCCCACTATAACTAGTTATTTCGGTTTTCTACTAGCAGCTTTAACTATAACTTCATCTCTATTTATCGGTCTGAGCAAGATACGACTTATTTGATTTGAGATTATGAAATTAATTGAATGAACAATTCATAAAAATCAATCTTTCTGGGATATTCAATATATTCTATAGTTCCTTACCGTGTCAATTTCCAATTCTTGGTCATTGGGATTCATGGGCAATACAATACAGATTAATATTTAAGGATATATATTACCTCCCCCTTTCCTTTCTCCTTTCAAACAAATAAAAATGATTGAAGTTTTTCTATTTGGAATCGTGTTAGGTCTAATTCCTATTACTTTGGCTGGATTATTCGTAACTGCATATTTACAATACCGACGTGGTGATCAGTTGGACCTTTGATTAATTAACATTTTTTTATTGACCTCCTATTTCTTTGTTTTAATCCTAATCCACAGGAGGTAAAATTAAGACTTTAGACTGCTATTCCATTATTTCAGTATCATTCTCGATCTAACAAGAATGGAATCACGCTCTGTAGGATTTGAACCTACGACATCGGGTTTTGGAGACCCGCGTTCTACCGAACTGAACTAAGAGCGCTTTATTTTCATAAAATCAATTTATGTGACCCCAATTCATCTTGCATGCATATACTATCATAATCTATATATATAGAACTCTCATCATATATATATATATATATTGATAGAATATCCATCTATTTCTATTGAGTATGTATGGTCTACTTTTAATCGGTCTCAATTGATCCCTTGTTACTGCTCATAAGATAAGTAATAGTTAGGGATAGGGATGACAGGATTTGAACCCGTGACATTTTGTACCCAAAACAAACGCGCTACCAAGCTGCGCTACATCCCTTTCAATTGGTTTACAGTGTCATTGTAAAGAATCTTTATCTTGTTTTCCATATCTTGATTTTCTCCGTTGATATATATAAATTATCCTGCCGTTTTTTTCCTTTTAGTTTCATATCATATAACATATATTATAATAATAATAAAAGACTTATATACATCTGAAATCCGCCTAACAAAAAAATAAATATTTTTAGGGAATGCTCGGGCAGAGAAGAAATGGACCTCTTTTTTTGTTAAAAAAAAGAATATCTAATGAATCGTTATACATTTCAATTTGAATTAAGAATTTTGCGTACAAATACAAGTCGTTATTAATTAAATAACCATCTCATCATATATGTAATTATGTATTACAAATTACAATAAAGAATAAGAATTAAGAATAAAGAAGGAGGATTTAAAATGCGAGATCTAAAAACATATCTCTCCGTGGCACCAGTGGTAAGTACTCTATGGTTCGGTGCTTTAGCAGGTCTATTGATAGAGATCAATCGTTTATTCCCGGATGCATTGATATTCCCCTTTTTTTCATTCTAGTTAGTGACACGGGAAGGGGTGAAGAAGATTAGAGATATAATCAAATATCTGTGATTAATCCCCCCGTCTCCTTCTTTTTTCTTTTTTGATTTTTAGAAGTTAGAAAAGAGAAAGAATAAAGTTGGATTCGGCCTCAGTAAAACTCGGAATTCGGTCCAGGCTTCAATTGAATTTAATTAATAAGAAATTCAAAATTCAATTAATAATCAATTCCATTTCTATTAATCTATCAAATAAGAGGGTGAGAACAGAAATGGAAATGGAATGGCTAAGGCGGGGCAAGAATATCATACAGGATACTTAAATGGAAAATCATACAGGATACTTAAATGGAAAACAGAAATACTGTACTGTGATTCTAAATATAGTTAGAAATCATTGTATTACTTAATTATTACTATACTTATACTATACTGACTATATTAATTATTGATCGGAACGAGATCCTTCATAATTGGATTTCGAGTTAGCAACTTCTATTATTTTATTTTTCGTTCCTTTTCCTTTCGAATCGTAAAATAGAAGAGTTAAGTGAATCAAAAACACAAAGGAGGTTCATGGCCAAAGGTAAAGATATCCGAATAGGGGTTATTTTGGAATGTACCAGTTGTGTTCGAAACAGTGTTAATAAGAAATCAACGGGTATTTCCCGATATATTACTCAAAAGAATCGACACAATACGCCTAGTCGATTAGAATTGAGAAAATTCTGTCCCTGTTGTTGCAAACATACGATTCACGGGGAGATAAAGAAATAGAGAAAATGGATCACTTGTGTGTCACCCCTCGAAGGAACATGAAAAATGATATATTTTTTCATATTGTTCTAAATTCTAGAAGAGATTGTATATATAACATATAATTAGAAATTGTATATATAACATATATTTAATATAACATATATTTATTATTTAATAGAACATCTATTTATAGATTATATATATTTATTTAATATATTTATTATATTTCAATTATATAATATATTTAAAAACATTATTCAATATTGGTATTTCAATATCAATATTAAAAATGAGAATAAAATTCAAAAATATAAGAATAAAAAAATAGAAACAAAGCAAATCCTATTTCTTACAAAATAGGATTCTCGGGATAAGGAATAAACAAACTATGGATAAATCTAAGCGACTCTTTCTTAAATCCAAGCGATCTTTTCGTAGACGTTTGCCCCCGATCCAATCGGGGGATCGAATTGATTATAAAAACATGAGTTTAATTAGTCGATTTATTAGTGAACAGGGAAAAATATTATCTAGACGGGTGAATAGATTGACCTTAAAACAACAACGATTAATTACGATTGCTATAAAACAAGCTCGTATTTTATCTTCGTTACCTTTTCTTAATAATGAAAAACAATTTGAAAAAAGCGAGTCGGCCGCTAGAACTACAGGTCTTAAAACAAAAAAAAGAAAATAGGATTAGTCTTCAATTGAATTCAAATTCCAATCGAAACTCAAATCAAATGTGGATTGATGTTTTGTTTTGTTCGAAAACTACGACAATCCAATTTTGATTATCGTGTTGGATGTAAGAAAAAAGGGAATCGGTGAAGAAGGAAAAATATTTTTTAATTGAACGTGGTTGCTCATTTTGACGACTTTATCATATGATTCTATTTTATCATACAAATCTCTACTCTACCTTCCCGGAGTTCAGTCTCCGGGGAATTTTTATTTTATGATCTCATTGGAAATCATATAAAGACAATTCTTATTTAATATAGCTATTTGTGAAAGTATTTTACGATTAAGAAGCAACTGCCTCTTGTACAGATTATACATCAAACTACTATAACTATAGTATACTTGCTCTTGATTCTCGCGAATTACTGCATTTATTCGACTGATCCACAAACGACGAAAATCCCTTTTTTTCCTATCTCTATCCCGATGAGCCGAAACCAAAGCTTTTATTTTCTGTTGAGTAATAGTTCGAGTAAGTCTTGAATGAGACCCTCGAAAACTTGATGTAAATAAACGAATTTTTGTCCTACGTTTCCGAGCTATATATCCTCGTTTAATTCTGGTCATTGAATAAATCAAACTTTGATGAATAACTATTTGATTTCTTTTCTTTCAGTTATTCTTTTCCTTTTCCTTTATTTAATTAATAATAAAAACGGATTTTTCCAATGTATAAAATAAAAGATTCCAATGGCTTTTGCTACTATAACCTTCCCAACCACGATTTTTTCTTTTTATTTCTAAGCATTTAACCTCGAAATAAGAAATTGTATTGATACTAGGTATCAAAAATTAATAAACAATTAAATAGAAATGGATAAAGAAATAGTGGATTCCATCGTTTTTATGGTTACTTCTTAAACGGTGAGGTCCTCTCTATACACCGGAGCCCCTTCTCTCATTTAATCAATGCTATTGTTAACTTGTACAGTTCACACTCTTTGGCTCTACCCATGAAATAGCTAGTAAAAGTCTTTCACAACGAAAGCTAACTATACAGTAACGGTATTTAAGTATGAAGATTAGCTGGGGAGCTGACCCTCTTAGTCCGTTCTTGCAAGAATAAGGGCATAATCTTTCCGCTTTTTCATTTTGAAATAGAATTTCCCCTGCTTAATGGATAAGCATTTGCTACCAATGGGGAAGTCTTTCTCATCTGAAATTTCAAATTGAGGTGATTGGATTTGCACCAACGGAAACCATAAATTTGATACACAATAAAAGGATATTTATTATTATTAATAGATTTTTTTTTTTAGATTCTTTTTTTTTAAGTTTTAAGATAGTGAATGGAGTTTTTCCATTCTATCCTAACCGATCACTGATACCGGAATAATTTGTTTCCTCTGTTTTGTCTTAGTCCATGATTGGAACGAGTCGCACATACACCCTAGTACATGTTCCTCGGCGCTGAGGGCATCCCCGAAGGGCGGGGGATTTCGTGACATTTCGGATTGGCTGTCTTGTGTTTCTAATAAGTTGTTTAATAGTTGGCATGTTGAATCATATATAGAATGAGCTGGTTTAGATCAATCCTAACCCGATGATTATGAATTACTTATATTCTATATTACTTTATTTATATTCTTTATTTATTAATAGAATAGATTAATTAATAGAGATATTCTATTAAATCCGGTAAGCGGTAAGAAGAAAAAATATCAAATTGTGTATTTGCGCTGAATCCCTACTAATTTTTTATTCAACCGCTACAAGATCAACAATTCCATGAGCTTGGGCTTCTGCTGCTGACATAAAAACATCCCTTTCCATGTCTTCGGATACAACCCATAAAGGTTTGCCCGTTCTTTGTACATAAACCCTTGTGATAGTTTCGCGCAGTTTCAGTAGTTCTTCCGCTTCCAGGATAAATTCTCCCGTTTGTGCCTCATAAAAAGAACTTGCGGGTTGATGGATCATTACCCTGACGATATAACATAAAAAAAGGTTCCTCTATCTCGTACGATAAGGCGAGAGATAAAGAATAATAAAAAACAAAGATTGACCAACCGTACAGGCATCTTTTGCGTATTGCATACGGCTCTACTATGGAATTGGTTTTTACCTTCCATCGAAGAAATAGAAAAATAGAGAGGGTCTATCAGACCTCGATCGGTAAATGATCCAATAACCACCCTTCCTTTTTTTGTTTTGGAGTAGTTAAAAAATACTATGATGGTTCCGTTGCTTTATTATTTGGTCTGTTATTCAGCAATCCCAAAGTTTCTTTTTCTTTTTTTCAAATCAAATGTTATATAGTTATGTTATATAGTTATATTATATAGTTATATAAGTCAAAAAATCTTTTTTTTCATATTCTTTCATAACATAAAGATTGTTAAAAGCTTTCCGGTGTAAAAACAAAAGAGTTTGTGACGCTGAAATAGGCTCCTGATAGATCAGATAAAATCATAAATACCCATTTTCTCATACCACTCTTTCGATACATAATCGAATGGTTTTGAAAAATTTTCGCATATCGAATTCAAAGTGCCATGCTATTATTGCTTAATATTCATATGGCGAAGGCATAGTCTTCTTTTTTTTTTTTCTCAAATAAAAGACTCATTGGCGCCAAGCGTGAGGGAATGCTAGACGTTTAGTAATTTCTCCTCCTGCGAGAATAAAAGATCCCATTGAAGCGGCTAATCCCATGCATACTGTCTGTACATCTGGTTGCACAAATTGCATAGTATCATAAATAGCTATTCCGGGTATTATCCATCCGCCCGGAGAATTTATAAACAAATACAAATCTTTGGTATCATCCTCTATACTGAGATATACCATAAGGCCAATAAGTTGATTCGATATCGCACTATCAATCCCCTGGCCTAAAAAAAGTAGTCTTTCTCGATAAAGTCGGTTGATTAGGATAAGATTTTATCCCTTAGGAGCCGTACATGCATCTTTTGATGCATACGGTTCACCAAAAATTGCGAAAAAGAATCAATGTGTAGATTTCAACCCTCTTTCTTTTTTCATAGCAGACTTTTTCGAACTTCTAACGAAAGGTCTTTTTCTTACATTTTTCAAGAAAGACGACTTTTGACCCGTTTATCTATATTAATCTATATTTAGATTATTCTATATTAATAATTATAAAAATAAAAATTCTACAAAAAAATACTAAACACTTATTGAACTAACTTCTCATTGATGTATTGTTTTCATCGAGATCGAATCCAAATCGCGATGTAATTGTCTTGTTTTTGATTGGGCTTCTTCAATTCAATTCTTTTAGGTTTCTGTTCTACTCCGAGTAAAGATCTACCCGATTTGGATTTGCACATATAGCACAAATACTCCAATACCACGTCTTTTTGCTACGACTTCTTTTCTTCAATTTATTTCATGTTTTCCAGCAAATACAAATATATGATAGAACTAGTAATCGTAGATATATTATATTACCAATTGGTTTTTTTTAAACAGAGCCTGGATGCTTCATTTTATTGGTCCAACCACGCCAACCATAAATTAGTGTAAATTTCTAATATTAATCTGGATATCCCTCCCAAAAAAGATCTAATTACATACTTCACGCTCCAAATTTTTGCTAATTCAATCAATCAATCTTTTTGGGGGTGAAAGAGAGGATATCTCGATCGGGGGAGAGAACGGGGAAATCCCATATGACCCAATATATCTGACAAGTCGCACTATACGTCAACCCAAGATGCATCTTCCTCTCCAGGACTTCGAAAGGGTACTTTTGGAACACCAATAGGCATTAAATGAAAAAAGAATTGAATTAAGTAGTATATCTCGCTTTGATGCGGAAACGTAACAATGGGTTTATTGTCTTAATAATGATTGGTCTTTATCATATTTTATTTATAGATTGAATAAATTCGTTAAAAAAATCCTAAATACAAAAAGAAAAAGAAGAAAGACCGAGTGACTAAAGGAAAATTCTTACGAATAGGTTCTTTGAGTGATGAACAAATATGTCTGCATTCACTGATATAAAGATATAAACACTCATATAAAATACGGTCAACCCCTCCCTCCACCATTGCGTATTATTACTTATCGGATATAGAATAGATCTGCTTCTTTTGTTCCTACGAATAGAATTCTTCCGTTATTACTAAAAAACTAGAACAAATATTAATCCTTTACCCGAGATAATCCACTAAAAAGAGAGGGTCCATAGTATAGTTTTTTACAGTGCAATAAAGTTACATAGTGTCCATTTTTTGTTGATATAAGAGGTATTTTCATGGGTTTGCCTTGGTATCGTGTTCATACCGTCGTATTAAATGATCCCGGCCGTTTACTTTCTGTCCATATAATGCATACAGCTCTGGTTGCTGGTTGGGCCGGTTCGATGGCTCTATATGAATTAGCCGTTTTTGATCCCTCTGACCCTGTTCTTGACCCAATGTGGAGACAAGGTATGTTTGTTATACCCTTCATGACTCGTTTAGGAATAACCAATTCATGGGGTGGTTGGAGTATCACAGGAGGGACTATAACGAATCCAGGTATTTGGAGTTACGAAGGTGTGGCCGGGGCACATATTGTGTTTTCCGGCTTGTGCTTTTTGGCGGCTATCTGGCATTGGGTATATTGGGATCTAGAAATCTTTTGTGATGAACGTACAGGAAAACCTTCTTTGGATTTGCCTAAAATTTTTGGAATTCATTTATTTCTTTCAGGGGTGGCTTGTTTTGGTTTTGGCGCATTTCATGTAACAGGGTTGTATGGTCCTGGAATATGGGTGTCCGATCCTTATGGACTAACCGGAAGGGTACAATCCGTAAATCCCGCATGGGGTGTGGAAGGTTTTGATCCTTTTGTTCCAGGGGGAATAGCCTCTCATCATATTGCAGCAGGGACATTGGGCATATTAGCAGGCCTTTTCCATCTTAGTGTCCGTCCACCCCAACGTCTGTACAAAGGATTACGTATGGGAAATATTGAAACCGTCCTTTCCAGTAGTATCGCTGCTGTCTTTTTTGCAGCTTTTGTTGTTGCTGGAACTATGTGGTATGGTTCAGCAACTACGCCAATTGAGTTATTTGGTCCCACTCGTTATCAATGGGATCAGGGATACTTCCAGCAAGAAATATATCGAAGAGTTGGTGCTGGGCTAGCCGAAAATCAAAGTTTATCAGAAGCTTGGTCTAAAATTCCCGAAAAATTAGCCTTTTATGATTACATTGGCAATAATCCGGCAAAAGGGGGATTGTTTAGAGCGGGCTCAATGGACAATGGGGATGGAATAGCTGTTGGGTGGTTAGGACACCCTATCTTTAGAGATAAAGAGGGGCGTGAACTTTTTGTACGTCGTATGCCTACTTTTTTTGAAACATTTCCGGTTGTTTTGGTAGATGGAGACGGAATTGTTAGAGCCGATGTTCCTTTTCGAAGGGCGGAATCAAAATATAGTGTCGAACAAGTAGGTGTAACTGTTGAGTTCTATGGTGGCGAACTCAATGGAGTCAGTTATAGTGATCCTGCTACTGTGAAAAAATATGCTAGACGTGCTCAATTGGGTGAGATTTTTGAATTAGATCGTGCTACTTTGAAATCTGATGGTGTTTTTCGTAGCAGTCCAAGAGGTTGGTTTACTTTTGGACATGCTTCGTTTGCTCTGCTCTTCTTTTTCGGACACATTTGGCATGGTGCTAGAACCTTGTTCAGAGATGTTTTTGCTGGTATCGACCCAGATTTGGATGCTCAAGTAGAATTTGGAGCATTCCAAAAACTTGGAGATCCAACTACAAGAAGACAAGTAGTCTGATACAACATTGTTTTGTTCCTTTTGGACTTTATTTTCTTTTTGTGATTGGAATTTGACATAGGGAACCGGATAAATCTTGATTTGAATTGTTACCTTTTCTTTTACTCTTGTTCTTTCTTTTTCTTTATCCGAGAGACGATCCCAAATAAACAGGTATGAAAGCTATAATTGTAAACCACGATCAAATCCATGGAAGCATTGGTTTATACATTCCTCTTAGTTTCGACTTTAGGAATTATATTTTTCGCTATCTTTTTTAGAGAACCACCTAAAGTTCCAACTAAAAAGATGAAATGATTTTTCATTATCTCAATTGAAGTAATGAGCCTCCCAATATTGGGAGGCTCATTACTTCAACTAGTCCCCATGTTCTTCGAATGGATCTCTTAGTTGTTGAGAGGGTTGCCCAAAAGCAGTATATAAGGCGTACCCAGTAAAACTTACAAGTAAACCAGATATAGAGATGGCAACTAGGGTTGCTGTTTCCATTATTTAATTATTATATAATTTCAAGACCAAAATGGATCTAGGATAAGATCATTTATTTACAGCGGAATGATATACAAAGTCAACAGATCTCAATGAATAAAAAATAGGATTTATGGCTACACAAACTGTTGAGGGTAGTTCTAGATCTGGTCCAAGACGAACTGTTGTAGGGAATTTATTGAAACCTTTGAATTCGGAATATGGTAAAGTAGCTCCTGGTTGGGGAACTACTCCTTTGATGGGTGTTGCAATGGCCCTATTTGCGATATTTCTATCTATTATTTTGGAGATTTATAATTCTTCTATTTTACTGGACGGAATTTCTATGAATTAGATTCACAAGAACCGACTAACTAGTTTTTCAATACAAAGTGAAGCATTTGGGTCTTAGATTTTTAGCCCATTCTATTTTGGTTTGGTAGTTTAGTTCGATCGTGGAATTTCTTTTCTTCTGTATTTCCGGAATATGAGTGTGTGACTTGTTATAATTGATCCTATTGATAGTACAGAGAGTTAGTCTGTCATCTTGATAGAGATGGTTTTACCCCGTCGGATATTTATTCTAGTATCTGGAGCACGGAATATATAAAAAAAATGGATTCTAAAGTATTAGAACTATGATTCATACTTAATATTTAGACCCCGCAACCGGACTTAAGAAATCTTTTCAAGGAGTTAGAAGTTATAATAAATCGAAAGATTTTGATTCTTTCAAACTGCCGCTTATCCTTTTTTTTATCAAAGGACAAACGTTTATTTGGATTTTTTATTATATCTATTCATTGAATAAGTGATGATCCAATA